TTTCCTGCAGACTCTTCGTCTCCTAATTCCTTCCATTCTACCAAAGAATTATCTGTAATAATTCGCAAATCCGAATCGGCTAATTGTTCTCTGATAACACCAGCCCCTGTAGATATTTCTCGGTTTCGAAATGTCTCAAAACCTTGAGTAGTAAAAAAGAGTGGGATGCTGTATTTCCAGGATTGGATTTCATATTCGAATGAACCTCGTAATCGTAAGAAAGTAGGTTTTTTAGCTATGGACCTAGCAAAAGAAAAATCGAGATAGGTTCCTATAGTATTGGATTCCCCCCCTCACAATCGGACGTGAAGGTTTCCTCTCATCCGGCTCAAGTAGTTACACCAAATAAAGAAAGGGGTTCTTCTTCTTTTTAAACTTTGTTCGAGAAAACCCTACAAAAAACTACTCTTTACTCAAGTTCCCTGCAAGGACCTGTCTTTCATTGATTCATTCTTATCTTATTTTATTTTTTCTTTTATGTTTACGAAAAAAAGGAAATGTGAAATTATTGAGTAGTCTACTTCCCCTCAAATGATGAATCCCCTGAAAGGAATATTTTTGGACTCGTAAAGGTAAAGGATTTATTTGTCTATATAGTGTATTGTTCCATTCGATCTTTTTTAGGTCTCTGCTCACCTCGATGGTTATGTGCCATGATATTCCTTGAAGCATATATGCGATAGATAAGCTCCCGTAACCATGCCATATTCGCTTGCGCTTGCCTGAACAGATTTTCTTTCTCAAAGAAATGGAATGTCTAATTCCACAAAAAGTCTTTTTTAACGAGGTATAACTAACTATTCCTATATTATCTGTTACGGAATCGACCATGGATCAATTCCCCTTTTCTTCCATTTTTAAGTCTTGAATGCACCCATAATTCTGAGCTTCATGTTCCTCCTCCCAAGATACATGTCAGAGCCGGGGGCATCCCAATCAGATTAAATGGGATGACAGTTTCTCAGTCCAAATCTGTTCAATGAAAATTTTGATCAAATCACACATCGCAATATACTAGGCCCTCTAATTCCCTAAGGGGCTTATCTAAAAGATTCGCAATATAACTAGGAAGACGTTTCAAATACCACACATGAGTCACTGGACATGTCAGTTTGATGTATCCCATTTGGTACCTTCGTATCCGAGAATCAACAAATTCCACCCCGCATTCTTCACAAAATTTCGGATCTTCTTTTTCAGTCCCAATCCCTCGGTAATTTCCACAAGCACAAATCCCACTTTTTATAGGTCCAGAAATTCTTTCACAAAACAATCCATCTTTCTCCGGTTTATTAGTTTTATAATGAAAAGTATAGGGTTTTGTCACCTCTCCAACTATCTCTCCATTGGGTAGAATTTTTTTTGCCCAAGCCCTGATTTGTTGAGGGGAAACTGGTCCAATTCGAAGTTGTTGATGTTTATACTGGTCGATCATAGAATAAAAATTCTGATTCATTTAGATCAAGCTTCCTTCCTATCCATCTGGAAGTTCTTTTCAGATACAAGGAAATGATTCAGTTCCAGGGACAAAGATCGTAGTTCTCGAACGAGCAATCGAAAAGATTCTGGAGCACCTTCTGGGTTAGGTACTGTTGCTCCGATAATCGTAGCACCAAGTACTTCTTGACGAGCTCTAATATGATCAGATTTATAAGTAAGCATCTCTTGTAAAATATGAGCAACACCAAATCCCTCTAGAGCCCAAACTTCCATTTCTCCTACTCTTTGTCCCCCTTGTTTTGCCCTCCCTCTAAGGGGTTGTTGTGTAACAAGTGCATAATGCCCACTGGAACGTCCATGGATTTTATCATCAACTTGATGAATTAATTTTAGGATATAAGACTTTCCTATTAGAACAGGTTGTTCAAAAAGATCTCCTGTTCTTCCATCAAATATTCTGCTTTTTCCCGGATATTCGGGTTCAAATACCCATGGATTTTTTGTTTTCTTACTGGCTTCATATAATTCAGAAAACACTAGTTTTCTTGAGGCCTCTTGCTCATATCTCTCATCAAAGGGTCCTATTCTATAATGTTTCTTTAGCATATCCCCCGCTAACCCGAGCGAACATTCAAATATCTGTCCCACATTCATTCGTGAGGGGACTCCTAATGGATTGAATACCATATCAACAGGCGTTCCATCTTGCAAATAGGGCATACCTTGTCTAGACAAGATCTTAGAAATTATACCCTTATTCCCATGCCTTCCAGCTACTTTATCACCTACTTTGATTTCACGTTTCTGTGAAATATATACACGAATCTTTTCTGGATTATAATTGGAAACCCCCTTTCTATGGATCCATCTCACATCAATAACTCGACCCCTTCCCCCTATAGGTAGTCTTAGAGAAGTTTCTTTTGAAGTGGATACCTGAATGCCCAGTATAGCTCGTAATAATCTATCCTCCGGGGCATATGACGATTCACTCGCTGCCTGAGGTGTTAATTTACCTACTAAGATATCGCCCGTTTCTATCCAAGATCCCAGCATCACA